CCATTTGTCCATATTTCGAGAAAAAGTATCTCTTCTTTTTCACTCCCATTTCTATAAGACTGAATACTATAATTTGTATTTCGAACAGGCATGAATACAGCATCGATAGGAAAACTTCCTTCTTGAAAGTTATTGGGTGTTTTTATATGATATCCTCGATGTCTCTCGATTTGTAATTCAATACAAAAATAAATCGGTTCTGTTAGTATAGCTATATGTTGTGTATTATCAACGATTTCGACAGAAGGGGGTAAGACGAGGTCTTGAGCAGTTACATATCCCGGACCCTTGATACAAATCGACCCGTTTTGAATTCCATACAAATTTCCTCTCAATACAATTTCTTTCAAATTCATTAAAAGTTCATGTACCGTTTCTTGAATACCCACTATGGTAGAATATTCGTGTGGTATTTTTTCAGATTTTGCACGTGTGATAGATGTTCCTTCTATTTCTCCAAGCAAAGCTCTTCGCATTGCAATCCCTATTGTGTCGGCTTGACCTTTCATAAGTGGAGACAGAATAAAGCGTCCATAAAAAAGACGCTTACTGTCTGTTCTCGATTCAACACACTTCCACTGTAGTGTTCGAGTAGATACTTTGACTTTCTCTCGAACCATAGTAATAGGACTTGATCAAATCATTGAATTATTTATTTCTCTTGAGATCTCTTCAATGTTTATTTTTAGACGCGTCTTTTTTTAGGTGGCCTGCAGCCATTATGTGGCATAGGAGTTACATCTCGTACGAAACTTAACAGTATACCACTTCTACGAATAGCTCTTAATGCTGCATCTCGTCCGAGGCCAGGACCCTTTATCATGACTTCTGCTCGTTGCATCCCTTGATCCACTACTGCACGAATAGCGGTTCCTGCTGCGGTTTGGGCAGCAAACGGCGTCCCTCTTCGTGTACCCTTGAATCCACAAGTGCCGGCGGAGGACCAAGAAATAACCCGACCCCGTACATCCGTCACAGTCACAATGGTATTGTTGAAACTTGCTTGAACATGAATAACTCCTTTTGGTATTCTACGTGTATTCTTACGTGAGCCAATACGTACATTCCTACGAGAACTGTTTTTTGTTATAGTTTTGGCCATATTTTATTATCTCATAAATATAAGTCAAAGATATATGGATATCTACATTTCATGTCAAAATAGATCCTTTTTTTTATACTTTTTATACATCGGGTCTTTAGAAACCTCTTTTTTATTTATTTTAAATTTTATTTATATTTATTAACTTTTCGAAAGATTATCCCTGTCTTTGTTTATGTCTAGGGTTGGAACAAATTACCATAATTCGTCCTCGTCTACGGATCAGTCGACATTTTTCACAAATTTTACGAACAGAGGCTCTTATTTTCATCGTTGTCATTCCTAAACTGAATTCCGAATATACTTATTGGAAGAAACTAAATTTCTTTCAATTTTAACCCTAGCGATCTCTATAAAAGGAATGTTGAAGTTGAAAAAACTACCTAATAATTCTAATCTTTTAATTCTAATCTTTGTTGCGGAGTCTATAAATTATACGTCCTCTAGTGGAATCATAACGACTTACTTCAATTTTGACTCTATCCCCCGGTAGTATACGTATAAAACTGCGCCGGATCCTTCCGGAAATATAACCTAGAATGAAATCTTCATTATCTAAACGAACCCGAAACATACCATTTGGAAGTGATTCAGTAATTAAACCTTCATGAATCCATTTTTGTTCTTTCATTCCACGCAAAACCTCCTTAATTTAAAGTATCAACTAATTAATGTAGGAGGAGTGAGATTCAAAACCCGTCCTTTCTCTTTTTCTTTTTTGTTTTTCACAAAACAAAAAAGAAAAAGAGAAAAAAATTCGGATATCAGAAAGATTACCATATATAACACAAAATTTCTCCTCCGATTCCTTCTAGTCGAGCCTCTCGGTCTGTCATTATACCTCGAGAAGTAGACAGTATTACAATCCCCATTCCGCCTAAAATTCTAGGAATTTGTTGATAGTTAGAATAGATTCGTAGACCCGGTCGACTTATTCGTTTTAAATTTAAACTAGTTCTATCGAGCCCTTTTCTATGTCGTAGGGTTAAAACCAAAAAAGATTTGTCGCTTTCGCGATGTTTCCTGGCGTTTTCAATAAAACCTTCTCGTAAAAGTATTTTAATAATGTTTTTGGTGATATTAGTAAACGGTATTCGAATCGTTCCTTTTCTATTCATAGCAGCATTTCGTAGAGAGTTTATTATGTCAGCAAGAGTATCCCTACCCATGATAAACTAAAATTATTGTTGCCTCTCATTTTTTATATTGACATGCTCTTTGGTCTTTTTTTTTTTTTAATATATGCGTCAGACACACAAAATTTACTAATTAATTTCATCTATTTCATAATCGGGTTCCTTCAAATTGTATACTATAACTATATCGCAGACTCTTCTTCTATCTTACTTCTATCTTATAATACCTCGGGTGCTAGTGAAACTATTTTAGTGAAATTTAACTGTCTCAATTCCCGGGTGATCGCACCAAAAATTCGAGTTCCTTTCGGATTTCCTTCTTGATCAATGACAACTGCAGCATTGTCATCATATCGTATTATCATGCCATTGTTGCGTTTGAATTCTTTACAAGTACGCACAATTACAGCTCTGATCACTTCTGATTTTTCTAGGGATGTATTTGGTAATGCTTCCTTGATCACAGCAACAATAACGTCACCAATTTCAGCATATCGTCGATTACTAGTTCCTATGATTCGAATACACATCAATTCTCTGGCCCCGCTGTTATCCGCCACATTCAAATGAGTCTGAGGTTGAATCATTTTTTTTTTTTTTTAATCTATTCTTGGAATACAGCCAAAAAGCGAAGTAAAAAAAAGAGATATTGTTTGTCAAAAAAAAAAAAAAGAAATAAATTTGCAATTTTTATTTTATCCCCAAAAGCCCTTTTCTTGGGTTTGGGTGGGTTCTACATTCTACATTTCTATACCGAAATAATGAATTGAGTTCGTATAGGCATTTTTGAAGCCGCTATTGAAATAGCTTTTTGAGCTATATTTTCTCCTACTCCGTCCATTTCATAAAGTATTCTACCTGGTTTCACGACAACTACCCAATATTCAGGAGATCCTTTCCCCGAACCCATACGTGTTTCTGTAGGTCTTACCGTAACCGGTTTGTCTGGAAATAAACGTACCCATATTTTTCCACCGCGGCGGACATTTCGTGTCATTGCCCGCCGACCCGCTTCTATTTGTCTCGATGTAATCCACGCGGGTTCAAGTGCCTGAAGAGCATATCTACCGAAAGAAATATGATTACCTCGATAAGATATTCCTTTCATTCTTCCTCTATGTTGTTTACGGAATCTGGTTCTTTTGGGGTTATAGTTGATGATTTTTTCTCACTTTCACCTCTATTCCAGAACCGGACATGAGAGTTTCTTCTCATCCGGCTCCTTGCGAATAAAAGAAAAGGATTAAAAAAAAAGATATATTGATGAATAATATACCGAATCATCGGATCCTTTGAGATTTCATTCATCTAATCTCTTAGAAAATTTTCTATCTTATTTTGTTTTGCTATATATATATATAACTAAATAAGTTTCCTATATTATTTAGAAGGTAATAGATATTTATATAGAATATAGTTATATAATAGAGATAGGGACATTTTCTTATAATGAATCTTTATTTTGTCTTTTTCTATTTTCATTATCATATCAGATTTAGATCGATCAGAATTTGAAAAGAAAGATACAATAAAACCGAAAAACTTTCGCAGGCGAATATTTACTCATTCTTTAGTTGTTTTAGTTGTCGGACTAGTCATGAACTTTCCTTTCAGGATACACTGGATTGTTTTGTTCTCCATCTGGTTTGCTTCGCCATCCCACCCAATGAATTCTACGCCTTCACAGGTTTCGTCGTTCCCATCGCTTCTCAATTAATGGTTAGGTTTTAATTCTACAATGGAGTCTCTAATTAAATTTGTTCTTGAGTCAATTTTCTCAGTCTTTATTGACTCGGGACTCTTGATTTTTTTCTTCTATGAATGGATTCGTTTAATTATGGATCAATCAGTATTGATGCTTTTTTACACTGCCTTTTTTTTATTTTAGGATTTTATTAGATGACGCATAGACCTTACATGTTATATATTGGAATCATATATCATTTCATTGAGATTTATTTTCTCTCTTTATCTCATCTTTCCATTTATCTAGATACTTTTGTTTGTTTTACAATTTCTAATCAGTAATCAGATTTCTTTTTTTTTTTTTTAGATTTTAGAAAAGAAATATTTCAGTTGCTCCAATGATATCACCAATCTATTATATCTTGACTGGTTTTTTTGATCGAGATAATGTGAAGCGATGAGCTAGTTATTCGTTCTATACTTCTTAGTTTTACTTATTGATTCAATTATTATTATTTTAATATGGGCCGGTACCCTATTTTTTTATTTCAACCCTAAAAAAAAAAACCAACGAGTCACACACTAAGCATGGCAATTATATCAAGATGAAATAAGATGAAATTCTCAATCGCATTTTTATTCAACCCTATAGAATAGAATTTCAAATTGCTAGAATTGCTCATTTTTTTTTATTCAAGAGAAAACGACTTAAAAAGTTTGTTATTTTCTGTTCGGGGTTACAACATAAAAATCAAAACAAGTCAAGTAAAGGTTTATTATTCCTCGTCTCCAAATATCCAAATTTTTATTCCCAATACCCCATAAAGCGTTTGAGCAGTATAGGAACAATAATCGATTTTAGCTCGAATTGTTTGTAGAGGAACCCTACCTTCTCGGATCCATTCAACACGTGCAATTTCTTTTCCGTTGATACGCCCTGCAATTTGTACTTGAATTCCTTTTGTATTCGCCTGTTCAGCTAATTCAATAGCTTTTTTCATTGCTTTACGACATGAAACTCGTCTTTTTAATTGTCCGGCTAGAAATTCTGCAAGAATAGTAGGATGTCCATAAGG